ATGAAAACCTTCCTTTTCCTTTCACGACCTATCCTAAAAAAGAAAAGAAAGAGAATTCAGTACTTAATCGGTCCTGAATATCTGAATAGGACAAACCATCCCGTAGATCTCTTTGTTTACTTCAGAACAAAAAAAACCATTAGAGTTAGTCTCAGTCAACAAGAATGTTTATTATTGATATTAGGGGATCTTTCAATTGAGAAGATCCCCATCAATTTGAGACGAAGAAAAAGAAAGTATCTATTTTATTTAGTTATTCGGTTAATCATTCGTTATTGGAAGAGATAGCAACAACCATCTCGTCCGGGAAAAGCCATTGTTTTCTCAACAATGTCTTTGTCATTTCATCCAATAGCGTTCCATTAGATAGAAACAGATTTGATAAATATTGATAACTCTCGAATAGAGTCTTAGAACGGAAAAATCCATTCAATAATGAACTATTGGTTCTAAGCCATCTCTGTCGATGAATCAACAATTCAAAATGCTTTTCTTGTGTATTCTTCATAAACCAGGGTTTATTTATATATTTCCAATAATCTTTGTCTGTTTGGCAAGTCAGAAGTACCCTTGACATCTCTTCATCTGCAAAGAATTCTCGATGTGAAAACACAGAGACAAAAGTATCATCTTTGAATAGCAAAAAGAGTGGATCCGGGGGTTCCCAAATGAATTGGCTTATTCGAAAAAAGCCTTGTTCTTTGGAAGATCTATCTCGTGTCTGGTACTGCATGGTTTCACCCTGCAAGAACTCCGAATCGTTCTCTTGAAGCTCATCCGCTTCATCATAAATGATCTGCTTGTCCCGAAATGACCTCTCCCAATAGGGAAATCCCAATTCATTGGATCTTTCGATACAATCAAATAAAAAGTTCCAAGGACGCCATATTCTAGGAGCCCAAACTATGTGATTGAATAAATCCTCCTCTATCTGTTGGGGGTCGAGGACTCCTCCCCCTTCTTCAAACTCTGATTCAGATTTTTCATAGAGAAATCTCTGATCAACGATAGAATTAGATCCTTTTTTAATCATATTTAAGGGATTCCTTGGTTCGGGCCGAAGAAACAATGTCACTCGATCATTATCAAACTGACTGCAATCTTTTTCTGTCCGTGAGGATCCCACCAGAGCACCTTCTACTTCTAATAGGCCATGAAGTAGATCAGAATCATTCTCAATGAGTCTATAAGAAGTAATCCCATTTTTTTCCTTAGGTTCCGGTAGAGACCAAAGGTCTTGAGCGACCGATCCGGCAGAACAACTTAAAAGATAAAGAAGTATCGTTAATTTCTTCATGCTTGTTCCAAGTTCGAAGTACCATTTGTATAAATAAGAATCTCCCTCGTTACATGATTTCTTCTTTATATAAATAGATATAGGATCAACGGAGCAATTACTTAGAAGTACATTTTGTGAAACAGCCCTTCCTACCTGATAGAAAAGGATCCCATGATCCTGAACTGATCTTATCTGAGATCGCAAATCCCAAGTTTGTTTATGAAGAGCAGATCTAATTATATTAGTGTCTATTATAGATTTCTTTTGTATAATACTAATTGATAGGGCCTCATTGGTAAGTGCTACAAGATCTCGTATGTTGGAACCCATCGTTATGGACCCAAATCCATTAGTATGGAACATTTTCTTTTCCAAGTGAAATCCCCTTGTATATGAAAGAGTAAACAAGTGCTTTCGTTGTTGTGGAATAAGAAGCCTTCGTATCTTAATGCATGTATTTAATTTATTCGGAGCGATTAGAGCGGGATCTACTTTTTGGGGAATATGAGTCGAAGCAATAACAAGAATATTTCTAGTGGAACATCTTTCACTATCCCTAGAGAGATAGTTCACTAATAGACCGAGGGATAAGTCATTGCACTGATTCATATTCAGATCATGAATGTTTGGAATCCAAATTATACAAGGAGACATTGCTTTTGCTAATTCGAATTGAAGGGTGATTAAAAATCGGTCTATTTCCGGTATCAGATCGCTAGGTAGCACATCCTTCATAGTTATAAACTTGAGCTCCCTATCAAGGTCACGGTCGAAATCCTCACTATCATCACTATCGTAACTATAGTTACTATCCTGACTATCGTTACTAGGTAAAAGACTGTAAATGGTACCCTCTCTATCATCAAAAATTTTCTCTTCACTATCATTCTCATCAATATTAAAACCCTTAGGATGGTTATCCAGGAACTTGTTCAGAAATACTGTAATGAAAGGAACATAAGAGTTTTTCGCTAGGTATTTGACCAAATAGGATCGTCCAGTTCCTATAGAACCTATCACTAAAATACCCCCTCCTAGGGGTAGCGCTAAGCGGAGCGAAAAGGGTTTCCCATGGGATGGTAAATCAAAACTACTAACCCCACACGGGGTTTGTGAATAAGTGATTGCCTGAGAATGAGCAAGAAATATCCGTCTTTCTGCTAAGCAGGATGTATTGAACTCATAATTCATTAGATCCTTTTTATGAATGTCAATTAAATGTCGTAAGTAAATTGTTCCCGGTTCTTCAATCATTTGATAACCAGAGTTATTCTTTGATAAATGATCACTATGAGTCAGACTCAATAGAATTTGATCAATCCCTTTTTCTGTCGTTAAGGTAGAGAACTGAACCAAGAATTCTCTTTCTTTATCAGCAATCAAATCACTCTTCGAGATCCAGGATTCTATTTTATCATCAATCCAATCACTATTTACGTTTTTTCTTTTTCTTATCAAGGAATATATCGATTTACTTGTATGACTTAGATGTCTAGTATTTCTCGAAAAAGCTATTTGATTCATGGGATTTGGTATAATACTTATGAGATCGATGAGATTAAAATCTTTCTTCTTAGAACGTATGGATTTGACCTCATAAATGGCACCACCACCCCATAGCATGTTGCCGCCAGAAGCAGAACCTCGTCTTTCTTCTATAAAATTTCCTAATTGTTCCATAGCAACTAGAAAAAGATTCTTTAACCAGAAAGAATTAAGTCCCGATATAGGATACCTATCCAGAAGTTTTTGCAACTCAATCATGTATGATGGAATCATCAAAGATTTGACCTGTTGAAACTCTGTCTGTAACTCACCATACAATCGAGAAACAAAGAGAAGATGTGTATAAATGAGATATCCAGTAACAAGAAGAAGGAAAAGGATTGAATAGAGGAACTCCTGAATATTTAGCGATCTCAGATGTGTCGATGGTGACTCATTATTTCGATGAATAATTTCTTCGCGCAGAAGTTTATGGAAAGACTTACTCGAAATCTCACTTATCAGATTCCATTGTGAAAGACACAATTTTTTCTGAAGAATTCCCCATAATATATCTGATCCATGCATAATATCATGAAAAATGGATATCAATTTTTGGAATTTTTTACTGCTACTTAGTATTGGCACTAGGTCTGAAAAAGTATCTAAAAATATCAATTTTAGATATTTGTGCCCTGTCGAGGTAAGTAACCATGGTATATATCTTTTGAATCTATTCAATTTTGAGAGAGTTTCAAAAAAACTATCTATTTGAAAGGTTCTATACATCTCCCTTTTCTCAAGGGATTTTTTTACATAAGGACTGCGTTTTTTCCTCTTTTCGGATGGGAAAAATTTCTCAGAATATGGAGTTTGAATCAAACCCATGTTGGAATTGAGATACTTATCCAAGTTCTTCCCTTCTGAATCAGGTAGATTCATATCTGAAAGAGGTTGAAAATCAATTCTTTCAAAATGGACTATTTCTTCCTCTGTTAGAGGTGTTCCCAAAATGTCTGCGATCGAGTAAAAAGTTCTATCGTGACCACTTTGTGGAAAATCCTTAGGTATTAAAATGTTAGATACCTGTAATTCGATTGGTGAAATAGTATCCCTCTCCAAAAAAGCATGTTTTTTTTGACCGCCGCACAAAGAAAATATTTTGTTTCGACTGAACAAGATATTGAGGAATTGTCCATACATAAAATCATAATTATTGATACAGGCCCTTTCCACATAAAAAGAGAATCTTGTGTTACAATGGAAGCCTAAATTATATGGATTATTCAAGAATCGCAGTCGATTTGCTTTATAAAAAGAGGATATCAATGAACTTCTATGAAACGGTTTCACGGGATTCAACCAATTGTCTTGACCGTGGGATATCATTGAGAAATAGGAATCCGTCATCCTATTTGGTATCTTATTGAACAAAAATGGTGATATTGGTCCTCCATTGATCAATAATTTCGATTTTTGGGAAGTATGGTAGTCATCCAATAAGAAGGGTTTACTTTTTTTCAAATGACCTATTTGAAGACCTATTGATTCTAACAACTGATTACAGAGTGGATCATTCGGACCTTTCAATTCATAGATGTGGATCTGGGACCTATGAACGGGCATACTCCCGAAACTAACAAAGAAAAAAGGAAGTGATTTAGACAAAAAGGGAAGAAACTTGGACAAAAAGAAACAAAGTGACTTAGATAAATCTTTTTTGTCGATAACCTCAGACCAATAAATTGAATATTTAGTAAGACGTAATCGATCAAACACTACTCGAAAACGGCTATTCTGCTCGGAAATGAAATGGTCCAAATTTTCCTGGAAATTCTCGGTCCCATTGGACCATTTGTATCTATATGCATTAGGATCCCTATTCACGGATCCCTCAGTTCGAGAAATCCAAATAAGAGGATCGAACCTTTTCTTCTGACTCTTTTTCCAATTTGATAAATGTTGGTTGATCGTGTATTTCATTATAGTTCTATGATTCTTTGTATCATTTTCTATTTGATACCTTTGAATTCCATATTCGAAATTGCGATCGAATCTATTCTTTTTAATTAATCGATTCCATACATTTCTTATGTACCCATAGATACTATATTGTATTTTAATCAGATTTTGGATCAATCTATATTGATAGACTGCCTCCATTATGTTGTTACTAGTAAATACCACTATTTTTGGTTTTGGATCTTCCAAATCATTCCCACAAGAGGTGCGGACC